TAGTTACTGAAAAATTTTTACTAAAATATAAGATATAGGAAGAGAATCCCTTGGATGTGATGTATAGAAAAAAAAAGAAATTCAATATAAAAAGAAAGAGAAAAAAATAAATAATAATATTATATTACAGTAAAGATAAAATAATATAAAGAAAGATACAATAAAGTAAGATTTTAAATATTTTATAAAGTAAGATTTTGAATATTTTGCTTATGTGTACAAAATAACAAAGATTCTAATGAGATTTTTGGATCATTTTTCAGTCATTCATTGAATGATAAATCACTACAAGTGACGGAGATACACGATTTAAATAACGGAAAATCCAATATTTAAAAATTGTATCGATAATGACTGGAAAAGTGGAAACAAGGCCAGATATAATTTGATCGTTATGAGCAAATCCAAAATCTTTATAAACAGAACCAATCATTAGTTCCCAACCGTGGGGTGAATGGAATCCTATACATAAATCGGTTAATAAAAGAATGGAAAAAGCTTTTATTGTGTCACTTAAGTTATATAGGAATTCTTGAACCCAAGAATTAATAAAAAAAAGTTCTTCATTACTTAGAATAGAATAACCACTTACAATAACGAAAGAGATTATATTTGTCGAGAAGTGCAAAATCGTATTGATACGATCCTCATTATGTATCTTGATCAATTGGATCGTTTGTTTCTGGATTCCGATAGGAAACTTTTGTAGATGTATTTCCGGATATTCTTTTATCATTTCGTCCAAGAGAGCGAGCTCCTCGAATTCTATGAATTTTTCTAGAAAAAAATTTTCTTGGATATCATTTAAAAAAATTTCAAATTTACTAGTATTCCACCAACTAATAACCCAAGATTCAAAACTTTTTTTAAATAAAAAAGAGATCCACCAGGGAAAAAAAACTATATATATAAGATATAGAAGGGTAATAAATGTTTTTTTTTTTTCCATTTTTCGTATGTGAATTTTTAATGAACGCACCTCCTTTCTCGATTCTATATGATCTAATATTTCTATCAAGTATAAGTTCTCTTCCAAGGCTTCGAACTTATGAATCTATTCGCTGTTTTTATTTGTAAGCCAGTGGTTAGTCCTTGAATTTTGAAAGATGAAAGAATACAAAAAAAAAATAGCCTAAAATAAAAAGAGTACACAAATGAAGAAAAAAATATTCTTTTTAGATATCTCAATTGCTCAATTTCGAAGCAATTCCCCCCTTTCCATAAATGTCCCCAAGAGCGACTCCAAATTCGGATTTAGAGATATAAAGAATTCCGTTCTATCAACAAAACAAATATTTCGAAAAAAAAAAAATGCCCAATTTCCCCATATCCCACAGGAATAATTAAGAAAGATTTATGAAGAATATTGTGATGTGATAATAAAAAATGAGTGGCAAAAGCAAAATAAGACAGAAAGGTTAGCATTCTAAATGGTCCAGTCCTTTGCTCATTACATTAAGGTTAAGGAAGACAAAAAAAAGATAAAAAGAAACCTCGACTGACACATGACAAAAAAAAGTAGAGATAATTTCCAAGATAGAATCTACCGATACGTAACCTATCAATTTCAAATATTGAACATAAAAAGAGAATTTCTTTCTATTTTATTCCGAAATGCTTTGTTTTGATCTATGAGATGGGTCTATTATTTTTATTTCTTACTTGTTTTGTTATTGGATTTAGTGAATTTACATACGCATAACAAAATTTGTAGATTAAAAAGTTTGATTTTCTAATTGGAATTGTTCCGGATACGTATATATAATACGTATTCTTTAGTTCATCAGTTCATCAATATTGTGAAGAAATTCCAGTTAAGTTATGCTATATAAGTTTTGCTATAAAAAAAGAAGACTCTTGGATTTTTTCACTCCTGCTACGAAAATGCTCATTCTTCAACTCATTTTAAAATACTTCAATTGGTACACGCAAAAAATAGGCCAATTCCGCTACTTTTTGCTCAATTTCTCGTGGAGTAAAATTATCATCAGTACGAGTCAAAGGAACAGTCCCTCGGCCTCTTATTTCCATATAAGGGATACGCCGAGCGTAAATACCCTCTTTAACTTCTATTCTAATAGACTGAATATCTTTCATAAGGAATCGGAGTAAGATGCGACGATTTTTTCCAGGAAATCCCCAGCGAAAAATACATACTATTCCTTCTTTTCTATCGAATCGATCATAACCCCCACCCACATTCCACAAAATTGTGCACCACAAATAACAACTAATAAATAGACCAGCGATCCCATAGAAAGACATCACGATCCCTTGTGGAAAAAAAAGTATTTGCTGAGAGGAAAATAAAGATATGAAACTTTTTCCAAGATAACTGGAAATTCCAACCAATAAAAAACCCAATGAACCTAAAAAAAGTATAAAAGCCCAGCAGAAATTACTTATTTTTCGAGACCCCACTATAAGTTCTATCCATATATGTTCTGATCGCCAACTCATACTAGATCCAGTTGCTTTTTTTTGGAAGTGGGAGACTAGCCCATTTGATTTGACTTTCTCTTTTTTTTTTTTTTGTTTCTGTTTCCGAAGTAATTTCCATCAACTCGCACTATTTTGATGTGAATCTTTAGGAGGAATTCATCGAATTCATTAGATTAACAAATAAAGTAGCCTCATCCTATGATCTCCTATCTACACATATATAACATGTTATATCGTATTAGATTATATCATATTAGACTAACTAGATATCCGTATTAGGATCTAAGTCTAGGCCTTGAAAAATAAATAAATGAAATCTACTTCCATCGTACCTAATCGGATCTAAAAAATCTTGTTTTTTTGAACATGAAGAGATAATGAAGCCATTGCAATTGCCGGAAATACTAAGCCCACTAAAGGGACAAAAATGGAGGGTAAGTTGTTGAGAATTGTCATAGAATGGGCACCTCAATTTAATATTTGTACCTGTTTATTTTTTCTTCTAATATTTTTTTTTGTTCTATCTTTTAATTGGAATTTTTATTTCATTTTTATATTATTATATTTAGATTAGAATATTTATATTCTAATAATTAGAATCGAATTTAATATTATTTTTTATATTAGAATATTCTATAATTCTTAATTATATATTATTCTATATCTATATTTAATTTATATTAACATATTCTATATTCTAATATTCGATATTTATTAAATTTATTAATTATCCTATTTCTATATTTTCTATTTTTGTTTCATTTCTATTCGAATATTTCTATATTCTAGTATTTTGTTCTATTATTTTGAAGAGAAATTTTTGAATATTATTATTTATTTTTATTAAATAGATTATTATTTTATATTATTTATTATTAAACTTTTTTATTAATTTTTTAATAATATATTCTAATTCTACATATTTTTGTATTTTTATATTATTCTATATATATTTCGATATGAGTAGATAGTTTTATATTAATATTAACTATTCTATAAAATAATTTAAATAATTAAATAAGCAATTCTCTTAAAATGAAATTAAACATTAATTATTAAATAAATATTAATTAAATTAAATATTTCGAAATATTCTAAAATATTCTATTAAATTTCTATTTTGTAGTTCTACTATTAGATTTTAATATTCTATATTATTATTTTATTATTATATTTCTATTTTTATTATTCTTTATTAATATTAAATTAATATTAAATTTATATTAATATTATTTCTTTCTCTTATTTCATTTCGTATTAATTCTTATCTTATTAATTAATTATTATATCTTAATAATTCTTATATTACTATATTAATATTACTATATTACTAGTAGTAATTCTTATATTACTAATCGAATTATTTAGTAATTATTTTAATTATTGGTAATAGTAATTAGTTTATTAGTAATTATTCCAAAGCTAATTTTAGAATCACTAAGATTTGTATATAATAAAATTATATCGAAATGAACATATATAATTCTAATAAAATAAAGTCCAAAGAATATTGAACTAATTAAGTGACTTTTTTGTATTTCTACATGAAATATATATGATAATCCACCTATTTTTTATTCTTCTTTATATTATCTTTTTTTTTCTTGTCTTATAACTTTATTTTTTTTTAGTAAAATAAAAAATAACAAGTTTTTCTGCTTATAAATTCCCGAACACTTCGTTACAATTTCTAATCCGATCAAAAAATTGGGATTTTTTGTTTTTACCAAAAAGAGGGGATTCTCGCGATCGCGATATATATATATATGAGACTCTACTTTTTTCTATTTTTGTATGCAGAAGTAAGAAAAAAAGATGAAATTCGTTTTATTTTTTATTATTTACCATTTTACCTTGCCGAACTTTTTTTTCACGGAAATAAAGAATTCACTCTTTTTTCTTGTTGATAGAAAAAAGAGTGAATATCGGCCAAAAAATTATCTGGATGATTCTTTACTACAATTTACTCTTATGTCACATAAAAATGCATTCGTGGTGTTTTTCCTTTGATTACAATAAAAAAATACCCGCTCGCCAGAAAAAAAATTAACTAATTTCAATTTAATTAACTTTAATTAAGTTAAGGCTCTACTTGATTTAGGATTCAAAGGAAAGAAATCATGGAGCTGAAGTAACTCATTCAAAACGCCTTTTAAAAGATTACGTGGTACGATTGAATCGAATAAGCCCTTATGGAATAAAAATTCAGCCGATTGTGAACCTTCAGGTACTGCCTTATTCAATGTTTGTTCAATTACTCTTTTACCGGCAAATGCAATATAGGCGTTAGGTTCAGCAATAATGATATCTCCCAACATCCCAAAACTAGCTGTCACCCCACCAGTTGTAGGAGACGTAAGGATTGACACATAAAATAACTTTTTATTCGATTGATAATCATATAAAGCAGAAGATATTTTAGCCATTTGCATCAAGCTCAAACTTCCTTCTTGCATTCGTGCTCCTCCGGAAGCACACACTAAAATAAGAGGTAAAAATTGATTGGTAGCATACTCAATCAAACGAGTAATTTTCTCACCTACTACGGATCCCATACT